CCACTCGAGATATCCCCTGTTTCGCCCACGAAAGATTAATGGAATCATCAAAAATTTGGAGCGTGAAGTGCAATTAGATCCACTTTTTGGGGGGGATTCGAATTACTATTATCAATTAGAAGATTTTATGGTTGGCTTAGTTGGACTACTACATTGAAGTATCCAGGCTCCGTTTAAAAAAACCAAGTAGTATCTATTTTATATCACATATAAAGGATTCCTTTTTTTAAAGAAATCTCGTTTTTGTAAGTAGAAGTTATTTCAAACTCTTCTGTTAATCAATCAGTTGAGTAATATGCATGAAGCCTTCAACTATTTTACAGAATGCGTGAATTGAAAAAAAAAAAGAAGGGATAACTAAAAGAAGTGGTAATGGGAGCATTTGTACTATATGTGCAAATATAAATAGGGTGGATCTTTACCCGGAGTAGAGCATAAACCTAAAAAGATTAAAGGGGCCCATTTAAGAACAAGAAAATGACATCGTGATTTGGATTGAATCTCGATGAAAGAATCCATCAATGAAAAGTTAGTTGGATAAGTTTAATGAATTCTTTTTTATATTCTAGTTAATATTAATAGTTAAGTTATAAGGAAAGGAAGACAAACTCGTGTTTAGTGAAAAATCAAGGAAATCATTATAAGTTAGAAAGAACTTGCTATGAAAAAAGAAAAAGTATAGGAATCTACACATTGATTCTTTTGTTTTTTTTGAACCGTATGCGCCAAAAGGCGCCTGTACGGTTCCGGGGGGATACAATTTGACCCTAATCAACCGACTTTATCGAGAAAGATTACTTTTTTTAGGTCAAGAGGTTGATAGCGAGATCTCAAATCAACTTATTGGTCTTATGATATATCTCAGTATGGAGAATGATACCCAAGATCTGTATTTGTTTATAAACTCTCCTGGCGGATGGGTAATACCGGGGGTGGCTCTTTATGATACTATGCAATTTGTACAACCAGATGTACAGACAATATGCATGGGATCAGCCGCTTCAATGGGATCTTTTATCCTGGTCGGAGGAGAAATTACCAAACGTCTAGCATTCCCTCACGCTTGGCGCCAATGAGGCTTTTATTTGAGAGAAAAAAGAAGACTATGCCTTCGCCATATGAAATATGAATATTTAAGTAATAATAGCATGGCACTTTGAATTCGATATAAGAAATTTTGTTTTCAAAACATTAGATTATGTATCGAGAGAGTAATATGAGAAAAAGGTATTTCCTATTTTATTATCGGAAGTCCAGTTCAGCGTCACAAACTTTTTTCACAATAGAGGTCTCTTAACAACATTTATAGTATAGAGCGAAAAAAAAACAAGATTCTTTTTTCCTTAGTTTATTTGATCAAACAAAAAAGCAACCTTGGGATTGCTGAATGACAGACAAATCACAGACAAAAAAATATAATAAATATAGAAAGCAACGGAGCCATCATAGTATTTTTGAATTCCTCCGAAAAGAAGGGTGGTAAGTTGATCATTTACCGATCGGGGTCTGATTGATCCTATTTTTTTGAAGGTAAGGGTCAATTTTATTGTAGAGCCGTATGCAATGCATAATGCCCGTACGGTTGTTCGATTCTATCTTTTTTCTTGTTATTCTTTTATCTTTCTTTTATCTTCCCCTCATCATGCGAAATAGAGAAACCTTTTTTATCTTATATCATCAGGGTAATGATCCATCAACCCGCTGGTTCTTTTTCTGAAGTAGCAACGGGAGAATTCATCCTGGAAGTGGGAGAACTGCTGAAACTACGTGAAACCCTGACAAGGGTTTATGTACAAAGAACGGGGAAACCCTTCTGGGTTGTATCCGAAGACATGGAAAGAGATATTTTTATGTCAGCAACAGAGGCCCAAGCTTATGGAATTGTTGATCTTGTAGCGGTTGAATGACAATAAAAAGCCTGAATTTCGCGTCAATTCGTGATTTAAAATGAACCCTGCCGCGTTTAATATTCTATTTTATTTATTTACTATCTATATCTATTGATTGATGATTCTATTGATCTATCGATTCTATTCTATTGAATAAAAGTCATTCATAATTATACGGTTAGGATCGATCTAAACCAGCCCATTATGTATATGATTCAACATGCCAACGATTAAACAACTTATTAGAAATACAAGACAGCCAATCAGAAATGTCACAAAATCCCCCGCGCTTCGGGGATGCCCTCAGCGTCGAGGAACATGTACTAGGGTGTATGTGCGACTCGTTCAGATCATAAACTAGAACAAAGGAAAGAGAACAATGTTCGAATATCAATGATCAAATAGGATAGAACGGAAAAACAAACTACATTTACTATCTAAAAATAAGAAAATGGGGTCATATCCCTTTTATTGTGTATGAAATTTATGGTTTCTATTGGTGTAAAACCACTCACAAGATGAGAAGTAATTCTCCATTGGTAGCAAATGGTTATCCATTAAGCGGAGGAAATCTTAGTAACATAGACCCCTCTTGCAAGAACGGACTAACAGGGTCAGCTACCCAGCCAACTTTCATAATTAAATACCGTTACTGTATAGGTAGAGCTCGTTGTGAAAGACCTATTACTGGATAATTCATGGGTAGAGCCGAAGAATGTGAACTATACAAGTTAGCAATTACATTGATTAAATGAAGTAAGGGCTCCGGTGTATAGAGAAGACCTCACCGTTTAAGAAGTAACCATAGAAACGATGGAATCCACTATTTAGTTATCATTGCTATTTTTTTTAACCTAGTTATTTTTTTTAACCTAGTATAGTACAATTTCGTATTTCGAGGTGAAATGTCTATAAAAAAAATAAAAAATCGTGGTTGGGAAGGTTATAGTAGCGAAAGCCATTGGAATTTTTAGTTTATACATTGGAAAAATCCGTTTTGTTATTAATATACTAGGAAAGGGGCAAAAGAATAACTGAAAGAAAGGAAATCTATTAGTTATTCGTTAAAGTTTCATTTATTCAATGACCAGAATTAGACGGGGATATATCGCTCGGAGACGTAGAACAAAAATTCGTTTATTTGCATCAAGCTTTCGAGGGGCTCATTCAAGACTTACTCGAACTATTACTCAACAAAAAATAAGAGCTTTGGTTTCGGCTCATCGGGATAGGGATAAGCAAAAAATAAACTTTCGTCGTTTGTGGATCACTCGAATAAATGCAGCAATTCGTGAAAGGGGGGTATGCTATAGTTATAGTAGATTAATAAATGATCTGTACAAGAGACAGTTGCTTCTTAATCGTAAAATACTTGCACAAATAGCTATATCGAATAGGAATTGTCTTTATATGATTTCCAATGAGATCATAAAAGAAGTAGGTTGGAAAGAATCCACCGGTTAAACGGAGTTGCCCGGAGAATGAACTCCGGGAAGATCGAATAAAAATGAATAGAATTAGAATATGATAAAATATCACAAAGTAGTCAAAATAAATATGAATCAACACGTTCAATAAAAAATTTTATTCTTCCCAGATTATTCTTTTTTTTCTTACGACACGAGACTTCAATTCGGATTCTTGGATTTTTCCAACAAAAAAGGAAATCCGCGTTTGAGTTCGGATGGGCATTTGAATTCAAGTGAAGAAAGAGTAAACCTATCTTTTTCTGGCTCTAAGACTGGGAGTTCTGGTGGTCGACTCGGTTCTTTCAAATTGTTTCTCATTATTAAGAAAAGGTAACAAAGATAAAATACGAGCTTGTTTTATAGCAATAGTAATTAATCGTTGTTGTTTCAAGGTCAATCTATTCACTCGTCTAGATAAAATTTTTCCCTGTTCACTAATAAATCGACTAATTAAACTCATGTTTTTATAATCAATTCGATCCCCCGATTGGATCGGGGGCAAACGCCTACGAAAAGATCGCTTGGATTTAAGAAAAGTTCGCTTAGATTTTTCCATGGTTTGGTTAGTTTATTTCTTATCCCTAAAATCCTATTTCAGCCATATCTTTTATTAGAATAAATAAATAGGATTTGGTTTGTTTATAATTATCTTTAACTATGTTAAATATGTTATGTTATATGTTATATATATAATGTAATTTTTGCCCTTTCCTTGTAAGAAAGATAAGGGCGCCGGTGCTCGGTTCGTTCGATCTATTTCTTTATCTCCCCATGAATCGTATGTTTGTTACAATATGGACAGAATTTTAGCAACTCCAATCGATTAGGCGTATTGTGCCGGTTCTTTTGAGTAATATATCTGGAAATCCCCGTTGATTCCTTATTAACACCATTTCGAACACAAGTGGTACATTCCAAAAGAACCGGTATTCGCACATCTTTACCCTTAGCCATGAACCTCCTTTGGATTTTTCATTTACTCAACTCTTCCTTTTTCAATTCGAAACGAAAAAGAAAAAAGGAAGGAAGGAAAAAATTTGTAACTAGCTATCCTCTTATGCAAGATTTCATTACAATCAATATAGGAAATACTATAGAAAGATTTTTAAACTATATTTCAACATTATTTCATATAATTATCGTCTAGAATACGCTTTCCCTAGAACCAGAGTTTGTATTGGACTTCCATAGAAATTTAATACATAAAAATTCATATTAATTTAATTCCAACTTGAACCCAACTCTCACTGCTGTTGAATGTAATATTCTTTCTCTTTCCTCCCTTTTTCTAGGGAAAAAAGAGAAAAGAAGGGGCTTTATTTAATTGTATCTCTAATCTTCTTTATTCCTTCCCACGTCAAAAACTAGAATGAAAAAAAGGGGAACGTCAACGCATCCGGGAAAAAACGATTAATCTCTATCAATAAACCTGCCAAAGAACCGAACCATAGAGTACTTAGTACCGGTGCCACGGAAAGATATGTTTTTAGATCTCGCATTGAAAAACCTCCTTTTATAGTAATACATACATAAGATAATACATATTGAAATGTACAATCATCCAGTAAATAAGATTTACTTTTTGTTAAATACAGAAAAAACGTCCTTTTCTTCCCCGCTATTCCCCAAAAAGACTCGTTTA